TTCTCATCTCTATGGGATTACATCCCGAGTTATTGCGAAGAAAAAAAAATAAATAATGAAATTATGGAAGTCAATATTCTCGCATTTATTGCTACTGCACTGTTCATTCTAGTTCCTACTGCTTTTTTACTTATTATCTACGTAAAAACAGTCAGTCAAAATGATTAATTTGAATCTGAATTATTAGTTCTTATCAATCCTTTTTTCAATGATTGAAGAAATGAAAGAAAGGGATTAAAAGAAAATTCCAAGTCTTAAATGAAATGATCTGGTTGGAATCATAAAATGTGGTAGAAAGGACTATATATAGTCCTTTCTACCACACTTTAGAGTATTTTATATTATCTAATATTGTATACAATGATATTATCATATAAAGTTGTATTGTATACAGATATAGACTTTATCTAAATGGAGGGTTTATATAGATCAATTTACAATATGTATGTATGTATATGATGTATTAGATGTACATCTAATCTAAATAGTAGACTAGTACATCGAAATAGCAGTCTAATTCTATTTCTTTTTTTCGCTACATCCACTCGATTTCGATCAACCCAAAATAATCGAAGGCCAATTCTTCTAACTCCTAGGTTTCTTATAATTTTATATATAGGTTCCGGGATCCATCAAAAGAATCAATAGAGGAAGATAGGAATATACTATAGCAAAAGAAAACAAAACCAAGGAATTTTTTAGATTTCCCATCCCAAGAAGTCATTGATTGAGCCATTAACAGATCATTTACGAAGTTCTATGGTAACTTCTTCAGATTTTGAAAGGAAGTAGATTAGTAAAGGGGACTCGGACCATTTTTCATGCTTAAACATGACATGAGTCAAAAAAGCATAAAAAAATCTCTAGGAGTCTAAAATGTTAAATGTATGATATGTGGTGGATCACTCAGCGGAAGAAAGATCTAATTTTATTATGTGTAGAACCTCTTTGGACAACCACTAGTCACTTCCAGTAGAAAGTAAGTATCGTCGTAATTTAATAGCAGAAGGATTTGTTCTTAGAACAGTGAAAGTAAAGAAAGAGAGAAACAAATAAAGAAAAAACTAGGGATTGGTTTTTTCTCATTGTAATATCCATAATTCTGGTAAGAATGGGTTTATCCAAACAGAATATTTAGGAGGAATTCGGTTGGAAAAAATTTCCTATCATGCGTAGATTTGAGTTTTGAAATACAACTTGAAATACAACTAAACTATAGTAATCATTCGTTGTTTGATCGAATGGTTATTATTCATTATTGTCTTTCCAGTATAATTTTGAAAGAAAGACAAGCTTTCTAAAAATAAAGCTTCGAAAAACGATCAATGCAAAACGATCAATTAAACAATTGATACAATTCGATTACTCAATCGATTACTCAATCAATTATTAATATACCTAGAGTCCACTCCTTCCCCATACTACGAGTGAAAGGGAAAATGTAAAGACTACCATTAAAGCAGCCCAAGCGAGACTTACTATATCCATGTGAATTATATCTCCTATTTCTATGAAGGAATTATTCCATTATTGATCAATAATCATAGTAGAATCAATGGCGCAGAGTCAAAATAGGATTCTGACTTAAGGCTATTGATGAACCAATTCAATGAATCCACTCGTAACAGATTCTTTATAGGATTTCTGGTAGAATTGGGAAGTATTAAGTAAAAATACGATACACACACCTTTTCCTTGCAAATTGCAAAGGAATGCTCCTAATGGAACATGTGGGAATAGTAAGACCTATTGTTTGTTTTGTTACCTTTCTTTCATAAGCAAAAAAAAAAAAAATATACCATCAAGATAGATAACTATCTATTGGATACCTACATTTCCTATTTGATCTAAGCCTTACTGTCTTTCTTTCTGTGAAAGAATGGGGAGACATCACTACCATTATTACATACATTTTTTTTGTAATCCCCTTACACGACCAAAGAAATCTTTTTTTTTTTTTTTACTTTTACTCTGTTATTCTATAAGATAAGAGCCGACCAACCATCCTGATTGAATGTTTGAGTACTCGGAGTCTCTCGTAAGTATGGATACAAAGTATCTTCAGTCCTTTCCACAACTCCTAAATTGATTTCCCATCAGCCTATCCAATCTAATTCCAGACAGAGTCAGTAGACCCTACGTTAGTGTAGGTAGTGTAAGATAATTAGGAAGTCTTGATAGTCTTTCGTATAATCTTTTCTTCAATCCTAGGAGCAAAAATGGAATGTCCTTTAGGAACCTTTGGATACCAAGATTTCTGACCTCTTACTTTCGTAGTTCTGGAATTAATAAGTAAGCCTTACCTCATCCCTATTGGTATATCTGTTTGGGCCGCTACCCAGAACCCAAACAGAGCCAGATTTTGAGAAAACAACTTACAGTCTTTTATAGAACTATGTATTCTATAAATCAAGTATCGACAAGCCCCGTCCTTTGCCTTTGCTTACGCAGGGCAAGAATTTGTCGAGTTCTATTCTATCAGTAGAATAAGAAATTCTAA